CCTTCCTGGTTGAGACCACAGGCAAAAATAGGATTTCCAGAAATTGACAAAGTAAAATTTCCATTTATTCATCAGAAGAAACGTCCCTTTTAAAGCAAGAATGGATTTTCCTTGATACCTAACATAATGCATGAAAGGATCTTTGAACAACCAAAAATTTGCTTGAAAAGCCCTGGGAAAGTGCTCTCTTTTTCCATAGAAATAAATTCGTTCAATAAGGGCTCCAGAAGATGTTGATCGTAAGTGAGAAGATTGGTTACGGAGAAAGAGGAAGCCGGATTCATATTCACATACATGAAAAGTATATAGGAAGAAGAATAATCTCTGATTTCTTTTTGATTTTGAAAAAGAAGAACTGGCTTTCTTTGAATTTGAAGTAATAAGACTATCCCAATTATGACACTGATGGAGAAAGAATCTTAATAAATGCAAAGAGGAAGCATCTTTTATCCAATAGCGAAGAGCCTGAACTAATATTTCCAGATGGGCTGGGTAAGGTATTAGTATATCTAATACATAATTTAAATGTGAAAAGTTGTCCTCTAAAAAAGAAAATATTGAATGAATTGATCGTAAATTTTCGGATTGAACTACCCCTTTCCTTTCTAGGGAAGATATTAATCGCAGAGACAATGGAATTTCCATAATGATTGAAGAAACCTCTGACATTATTTGCGAATAAAAAAGATGGGTCTGCCCCAAAAAAGGAGTCTGTTTAGAGTCATTAACAGAAAGAATCAAATGATTCTGTTCATACATTCGAATGATTAAACGTTTCACAAGAAGTAAGCTGGATTTATTGTCATAACCTGCATTTTCCAACAAAATGGATCTATTTAAACCATGATCATGAGCAAGTACATAAATATACTCCTGAAAGATAAGTGGATATAAGAAGTAGTGTTGTTGAGATCTATCTAGCCCTAAATAGCTTTGGAATTTATCCATTTGAAATTCTATTTAAATGAAAGGTAGAGGATTTTGGGGGTTATAAATGATACATAGTGCGATACAGTCAAAACAAGGTATTATAGTACAAACCGAATAGATACCTCGGATCCAGATAAACTTATCAACAGATTCTCTATCATCTCTTTTTCCATTTAATTTTAAGTTTTTATGTTCGTTTTCCTTATAGGATGACAAGATGATTAGAAATCCTTTACTTTTTTCAACCCAATCGCTCTTTTGATTTTGGAAATTGATTTATCAATATACTGTTTCTTATACACATAATCTCCATTTTTCCATTATAGAATAGAATGGAGAGTGGTAATATTTAGGATTCATTAAAAAATCAAGAATATTTTGTCCTGGGAGAAAGCCTTCCCGTATTGGGTACTAATATTTTTTTAACGTCTAATTAGATCGGGTAATCATTCAAATTCAGAATGAAAGCTCGTTGCTTTTTCTTTCCCTATAATAAAAATGAAATTAATTGAAGCCGTGGGGCCCTATCCATTTATTAATTCGACCCAACTTGAAATTGACTTCGGTTTGCTCCCTTTCAATAATATAAAGAAGGCTTTGTACCGAGCCGGAAAGAATAAAATAAAATATTCTCAGAACTCTTAATTGATACGACATGCTATTTTTTCCATTCATTCCCTTTCAGGATCAGTCGCGGTCTTCCAAACTTTACCGATAGTATGGACGAATCCCTCGCTTCATCTAAATGTGTAAAAGATCCTAGCCGCACTTAAAAGCCGAGTACTCTACCATTGAGTTAGCAACCCAAATATAAAAGGGTATGTAGATACAATCAGAATAAAACAAAATTATTAAATTAAAGCATTACTCTACGAAATAAAAAATCTAAAAAAAATTTCTACTCTATTAAATTTTCTACTCTATTTGGAACATAAAAATGACTAAATCAGAATCAGATGAAAAAATAAAAATTTGCCCGACAAAAAAAATAAAAAAATGTAAAAATGCTAGAACATCCCCTATTTCTATGTTATCCAATCAAAAATCCGGGTATCAAAGCTAATCCAACGAACCCATCATTTGAATCAACAGTAAAAATCAAAAAGAAAACCTATGGGACGGAAATAAATAGATCTGCTTATCACGATGAATTATATTTGTTCGATACAGCGTTGTCAACATAAAGGTAAAGAAAAGAATACGATGAAAAACTACAAAAACTTAAATTGAATTGAATAATAGTAAAAAAAAGGACTTATGTTGGATTGGCACAGCATATATCTATATTTTTATATACTAAAATTTTAGTTTTTAGATTAAATGGAGAATAAAATAAAATAATATAAAAAAATGGAATCCATATAGAATAAAGAACTTCTATTCCTTGTTTATTATTATTACTTGGTATTAGAGTTCAAATGTCACCCGATTACAGGTAATGCCATAATTTTCTATTTTTTGAGGATCAATCAAATACGGTTTCCTTAGAAAAAGATTCTATAGAAAAGGATTCTATAAAAGCAATGATAAATAGAATAGATACGAATAGACCAAGAAAGGAAATAAAAAAACATAGTATAGAAAAGATATCCAAAATGATATAGAAATCACTATCCTACCCTTTTTTTATTTCCTTAATTTAATTTTGTTTGATTAGGGCAAATTAAAAACCTCTGCCTTTTTTAAAATATCCTGAACAGTTCCTGTAGGCTGAGCGCCTTTTTCAAGGAAATAGAGAATAGCGGGAACGTTTAAATAAGTTTGATTCTTGATCGGATCATAAAAACCCACTTTCCGAAGATCTCTTCCTTCTCTTCGAGATCGAACATCAATTGCAACGATTCGATAGACGGCTCATCGGGATAGATGTAGATGAAAAAGAACCCCCCCCCTAGAACCGTATAGGAAGTTTTCTCCTCGTACGGCTCGAGAAAAAATGATTCAAAGTTTTATCTATGGCTAAAATTTGATTAGAATAAATAGGAAAGGAATCCGTACAATAACTTAATAAATTCTATAATTTCAATTTCACTCATTTTTATTTAGCTTACTTCCTGAAGAAGAAAAAATCATTTGTACTCATAACTCAAGTTCAATAATATCTCAAATATCTTAAAGAAAAATCTTTAATTTAATATTTTTTTTTGAGTGGTCTTTAACCCACCCTTTTTGTCTCGTTTAAAATCTATTTTGATTCGTTATTTGGATCCGTGAGACAATTGAAGTGGTGTTTCCTTGTTCTGGGATCCTTTATCTTTGTTTTAAATCATTGGGTTTAGACATTACTTCGGTGCTTCTTAATCCTTTCAAAATGGTAGCAACATACCCCTTTTGTGATTTCTTTCTATCAAAGAATCATACCGACGGTTGATTCGTGTGCGATACACTGCGTATCGAAAAAGTTTTAGCCGTTCCAACAAATTTTTTTAATTGAAAAATTGCTCGAATCGGATCCTTTCGATTTCTATATCGAAGATATCGAAGATATACTTACGAAGTTGTTCCAATTTATGAATTGGCATTAACCCTAGATCGTTGCCCCTGAGAAATTAATAAATTTTCTACTCGAGCTCCATCATGAACTATTTACATTACAACCCAATAAAAAAAAAAAGAAGGGCTCTAGTAGAATAAAACAAATGACGTCGAGCCAAGAGCACCTTCATTCCTATATAAAATGGTGGATATAAGAAAAAGAATCCACACCGGATCGTGTCCTTCAAGTCGCACGTTGCTTTCTACCGCATCGTTTTAAACGAAGTTTTACCATAACATTCCTCTAATTTGGAACCAGTACGGAATTGATTCAATTATGGAATCATGAATAGTCATTGGTTCAGTCGGTACAGAGACAAAGTAATTTATATTTTTTCTTATCTACATAGAAAATAGATAAGAAAATAGATAATAAAGATTTTTCTGAAGAAATATTAGCAAGACCCCAGCTTTTTTGTATGAATGGAACGTTTTTTTTATAAATATCTATTTCACTAACAGAAATATCTAGAAATCTAAACTAAATAGATATAGAAAAAACATAACTAACAGAAATCACAAGAAAAAAGAAATTCTATTTAACTCTGCCTCTTCAAGTGACTCAATAAGATAGACCGGCCCATTTCCAACTTCCCAAAGAGTCAACCCATAAGGAATCATTACAATTACAAATCTTGATACTTGAAAAAGTTTCCAAATTCTACATCATTATTTGAGTCAAGTTTTACAGTAAAGACTCCCTTTTATTATCATTAGAAATATAATGAAGAAAAATCTCTGTTTCTTTTCGAATGGAATTGTCAATGATGTAAAACAAATAAGCTAAATCAAACAATAAAATAGAAAATATATATTATATCATTGTTAAATAAAATATTTTAGGGATGCCAATTCTTTTTCACAAAAAGGGAAACACTTTTGTCACTGAAACAGGATAAGAATACATACCTATACGTTATGCGCTTCCTCTTTTATATGTATTTTCATTTCATTTTTTTTTACCTGACGAGGTTAAGTAATCTTTCTACAACTATGATCTACGGCCCATCTTAGCTTTATCTGGGTCACAAAGGGGTTCAGTTACTTTTGCATATCATTTAACTCGATTTAGTTCAGTTTGTAAAAAACTCAGATATGCTTCCGCAAAGAATCATTCAAAATAAAAAAAGAAGGAGGAATAATCTAATATTTAATATTCTATGCAATATTAGACCTTGAAACAGAACCTCCTTGAACAAAAAACAAATATTAGGATACAAGGGATACACTCTGGGACGGAAGGATTCGAACCTCCGAATAGCGGGACCAAAACCCGTTGCCTTACCGCTTGGCTACGCCCCATTTCTATTTTTATTGGACACTAATACTAATAAAGAATAATATTGGTATTAAGTCTTCGTCAATTCCAGTGCAACTATCTAGAGAAACTCTTTTTTCGTTATCTTTATAGAATCTATTATAGATTCATGCTAGGTTTTTGGCATGTGTATATCTAGAATTCAACTGAATTTATTGATCATTACATATAATTCAATTAAGATATTGTATGAAAGTATGATTTCTTCTATTCTCCTTTGAGAATTGGAGGATTTTTGATTGAGCAGAAAAAAAAAGAAGGATTTTTTTGTTTACCTTACTTTCTTCATTTTTCCTTAACTCAATCAAAATGCAATTATTTCGACGAAAAAAAAAGTCTGTTATGCTTAATATTTTTAGTTTGATCTGTCTTAATTCTGCCCTTTATCCGACTAGTCTTTTCTTCGCTAAATTGCCCGAAGCCTATGCTTTTTTGAATCCAATCGTAGATGTCATGCCAGTTATACCCCTGTTCTTTTTTCTTTTAGCCTTTGTTTGGCAAGCTGCTGTAAGTTTTCGATAAGAGCTTTAATACTATCCTAGAAAATTCATGATTTATTCGATCGAGAAAAATTATAACAATTGATAAGATCAAATAAGTCTGACAGTATGAACCTTCGATTCAAACTCTCGGATAGTCGCGATAAATCCGGCTCGCCCTATTTCCTTTCCCCATTTTAATCCTTTTTCGGGGAAATACCTTATGAGCTTAGGGTCCCTTAGAATATCTAATTGTGGGTATGAAAGTGATTGTGGTAATTAAATTAAAGACTCTTATTACAAATTTCAACTTCATTTGATTTGAATTTCTGAACATTCTTTTCTATTTCTATAATTCATTTCTTGGTGTCAAAATAGGATATGTGATATAAAAGTGGAGGATCTATTATCTTTTCTCGTTTTTCTTTTTCAAAAAATGATCTTGGAGGTTGTGTAATGCTTACTCTCAAACTTTTCGTTTACACAGTAGTAATATTCTTTGTTTCTCTCTTCATTTTTGGATTCCTATCCAATGATCCAGGACGTAATCCTGGACGTGAAGAATAAAATAAAAATTTAGTTTTTCTTGTTTGATTTTACAATTTTTTTAATATTTTATTTTCGCTATTCCACATATTTAATTTAATTAGGAAAAAAAAATAAAAAGGGTTTGCAAAAATTGAAAGAAAAAAAATAGAAAGTCATCAACGGAAACGGAAAGAGAGGGATTCGAACCCTCGGTACGAATAACTCGTACAACGGATTAGCAATCCGCCGCTTTCGTCCACTCAGCCATCTCTCCCAATTGAAAAAAAATAATTACTATGTTACATTACACATCAAGTAAGGATTAAATAAAGTATTTCTTTTACATTCTTTATCATTATTATAGAATTAGCAATTCCATTTAGATGCTCGAAAGATCCAAATAGAATAGAAAGATAAATAAAGAAGACCTTCTTGCTTTTATTTTGTTCGAAGTGCCTTTTGGGCCTGGCCCGGTCAATACCCAGCCGGGCCTTTTTTTGTTCCAATGAATTCCCGTTTTTTTTGTTTATAGGCACCATACTCTAAATACCCAATTTGGTATCTGTGTAAAAAATTCCCTTCTGGGGTTTACATATACTTATAATTTTTGTTATAATAGAATCCAGAAATTGAGAAGGGTTTTTGATTTAAAAGAATCAATTAAGTATGTATCCATTTGGATTTTCTTATGTCATTAGGGAAACCAAATTTTAAATTCAAATCCAAGAATAAGTCACGAATTCTCAGTCAACGAATAGTTAATGGTTCCCTTTTGTCATAAATCGGCTTTTTTAAGCGAAAATAGACATTTTATTTTTCAATAGAAAGGTAAGTGGAAGTTTTTCGGCATTGTCGGAAGATACGATACAATCAATCGAGGGGGTAGATCAAATTATTAAATTAAATACAATAAGAAAGGATAAAATCTAATTTTTATACATAAATTTCGATTTAGAAAAGGATTAAAAAAGGGATGCAAGATGCAAGGACAATAAACTAAAGTTTAGTAATCCAACCGAAAAAGCAAAATTTTTTCCTATTGTGTATCGTTTTGGCGGCATGGCCGAGTGGTAAGGCGGGGGACTGCAAATCCTTTTTCCCCAGTTCAAATCCGGGTGCCGCCTCATCAACAAATGAATCTAAATCTCTTATTCTGTTCTGGGGATTTTGTAAAAGCTTGGAAATCCTTGAATCTAAAATTCAAAGAAAGATTATATTGGATGGATTTTTTTTATAGTTTATAGAAAACAAAAAGTGCAAAAAAATTATTTTTTTTAGACCCGTCGTTAAGAGTATAATATACTTATCTCCCAACTCCTTCAGAGAGACAATTGGGAAAGGGTACGAATTAGATCAAATAGGAAATAAAAGTATGTAATAGATTTTTTTTCACTTTGAAGGGCAAGAAAAAGGAATGGGTCTCTTTTTTTATTACTAGATAGAATAGATGTTCCATTCCATTAGTAACATTCCCTTATAGTGTCATTGTATATTTTACTTGTATTTAGTCTTTCCCGATTAGAAATCCTATAGGAATTTTTGAAATGGATTTATTTGACTGGTTCATCAATAGTGTTCGGCCAGAATCCCTTTTTGACTCTGGACCATTCATTCTACTATTATTAGTGAGCAATAATGGAATAATTCTATCATAGAGAAAAGGGATATAATTCACATGGATATAGTAAGTCTCGCTTGGGCTGCTTTAATGGTAGTCTTTACATTTTCCCTTTCACTCGTAGTATGGGGAAGAAGTGGACTTTAGAACCACTCCTAATTTAGTTAACAGTATCAATTGTTTTATAGATCGTTCTGCAACGCATTTTTTATTTAAATTGAAAATTATTTCAATTAAAAAAAGATCCTCATTTCAAATTTCTAGTGGAGAAAAGTATTCTATAACAGTAAAACGATTTTTTCAGATTCATCGGAATAAATAGATGTATCAAAGAAATAGAATCGGGTCCTACGTCAATTCCATATATGGATTAATAACTACATAGATTGAAGATAGAAGCTAATATAGTATACCAACTTTATTAGAAAGTCAAGTACAATTTTATTTTATACATTACTATAACACTAATAGAGAGTATGATAAGAAAAAAATTTCTTTCTTACCATACTCTCAGATCTCATAGAATACCGCCGATTATAGCCCGTTGATTTCATTTAATAGAATACTTTACTTTTCTTTTGATTTCTTCAAATATGGATAAGAATTCAGAAGTAAAGTTTCATTCAAAGTAATTAATCGTTTTGGCTGACTGTTTTTACGTAAATTATAAGTAGAAAGGCAGTAGGAACTAAAATGAACAGTGCAGTAGCAATAAATGCAAGAATATTTACTTCCATAATCTCATCGTTTTTTTATTTCACAATAACTCGGGATTTAATCCCATAGAGATGATAAATCTTTCACCTGTCAATTCAATGAATGCATTACCTATCGATGATCTTGAATCGGATCAATATCATATCATGAATAACAATATCTGAGCTATTAAATTAATTCGTCGTCGAGAATTGAATAGTATAACATACGAAGATCCTTTATCCATACCGAATCCAATCTTGGATTCCCGGACCGAGCAAAAATTCCTTTTTTATCCTTTCTGTTCTTTTTTTGTATGTAGTCAAACGAAGTATCATCTAACCACCCAGCCGTTTCCATTAAAAACTCAAAAAGAGAGGAATTAGGTTCTAAAATTTAATGATCCAAATTTCTTTGGAAGACAAAGAAGTATGAGAAAGATGAGGCGCGGGATAAAAGATTGAATATTCTATCAACTTCACTATTTTAGTTTTTTTAATTTTAGTTTAGGGTTTATTCTTTCTTTGACAGAATCCTGAAAAAAAAAAAGAGAGGAAACCTCTTCGGGATTCAATTATGCTCTCTGTCCCCTCTTTCACAGAAAATTGAGAGGCGAGTTGATGTACTTATTGGATCCGTCGGGACTGACGGGGCTCGAACCCGCAACGTCCGCCTTGACAGGGCGGTGCTCTAGCCTATTGAACTACAATCCCAGGGAAATAAGAAGAGATCTAGCAGAAATTTTGAATTCTTTTTTATTATCTTGTATCCGGTAAGGTATTTCTTAAGAACAAGAGAGTTCTACCGTCTGATACTAGATTGGCAAATTGTTGGGCCGAGCTGGATTTGAACCAGCGTAGACATATTGTCAACGAATTTACAGTCCGCCCCCATTAACCACTCGGGCATCGACCCAACGCCTAAATTTTTTAGACGTTCCATAATAAACTTCCTTTCGTCTACCAGGCAGACTTGAGAAATACGGCTACGGATCATTTGATAGAAAATACCACTCCGATAGTCTTGAGTCTTGGTACACCCCCAGAGGGACTTGAACCCTCGTTTTCTCCGTGAAAGAGAGAGGTCGTAACCACTGGACCATAGGGGCCTACGGCCGCCTTCATAAATCAACTAGAAATAAAAGGTCCCGAGGGCCGGCCAAATCAAAAAGCACTAGAATATGGGTAATAAGACAAATACCATAGGTAATAAGAAAAATACCTTGAGGTAATATAAAAATAGAATAGGAAAAACATAATAGGTAATTAAGGCCTAGTAGGGCTACCTTATTAACTTTAACTTAATATAACTCAGGCCAAGATCCGTCTTTAGTAGATCCACAGTATATAAATCAAACGGAAAAACTCCTTAAGTATTCTGGGGGTTAGTTAATGGTAATCAAATCAAACTTTACCATTAAACTATATAACCTTGAAACTTTATTTCATTGGTCTTTCTCATCTTTATCTCTCTCATTCACAAAGGGTTATGCGTTGGATCCACGATCCTTCACTCTGCAGTAGATTCAAGATGGTTTACCAAAATAGGATTTGGTCGGTCAAATTATATTGACCCCTAAGTCATACTGTCAATTGACAACACGACAGGACAGGAGGGTAATAAAAGAACGGAGAAGACATAGATCTAGATATAAAAAAAATAAATTAGATAGATTTAATAATAATAAATATAATTTAATAAATAAATATATAAATTCATATCATATAGTTTTCTGGTATTCAATATTCAAGTAGATTAGAATATCAATCAAGTAGATTAGAATATCAATATCAATCATCAATACCGTTATATTAAAAAAAAAATAAATAGAAAATAAATATATATAAAATAAATAAATAATATTCTAAAAAATCCCAAAGCATAGTAAGCCTAAGT